AAAGCTAAAGGGTCAACAGGTCAGGTTTTACTACAATTACTCGAGATGCGTTTGGATAATATCCTTTTCCGATTGGGTATAGCTTCGACGATTCCAGGAGCCAGGCAATTAGTTAACCATAGACATATTTTAGTTAATGGTGGTATAGTGGATATACCAAGTTATCGTTGTAAACCGAGAGATATTATTACTACGAAGGATAAACAAAGATCGAAAGCTCTGATTAAAAATTATATTTCTTTATCCCCCCACGAGGAATTGCCAAAACATTTGACTTTTGACTCATTCCAATATAAAGGAGTAGTAAATCAAATAGTAGATAGTAAATGGATTGGTTTGAAAATAAATGAGTTGTTAGTCGTAGAATATTATTCCCGTCAGACTTGAACCTCACAAAAATAACAAAGAAAAATTCATAGAATTTTGTCTGTTTTCGCCGAAATAAAAATAAATAGATCTAAGGGCCTTGGTCCGAATTTTTATTATTCACCTATCACAAACGGACAAGCGGTAATATTTTTTGCTCTTTCTTTTTCCGATATTTGTATTTTACGTATCACAGTAATGTGATTAGGAATCGAGAATTTATATCAAATAAGGGTCCTCTTGTTGAGATGATGGTATTTGATTTGATTCAGTAACGTCGGTGAATTAAGATAAACGGAAAGAGAGGGATTCGAACCCTCGGTAAACAAAAGTCTACATAGCAGTTCCAATGCTACGCCTTGAACCACTCGGCCATCTCTCCTACATAATCTTATTATTGACCAGAAACCGAGTGAATAGTGAATAGCGAGTCATTCATATTATTGCAGTACAAGTGCGACTGATGAATAGTTCCATAGGAAAAATTCCTTTCAAATCAAATAAAATTTTTTATTTCTCAACAAAAATTTAGCTCATTAGCTATCCCATGGATCTAATACAAATTATTGAATCGTCCCGTGTATTTTTATATTTAAATTGTATGACATGGCATATGCATGTTATGCAAACAAAAAACAAAACGGATACTTAAGTCTAATCCATTTTTTTATAGAAAAATTATTTCGTTTTGTTTTTTGTTTCTTCTTTGGATCATAACCAAATAAAAACTTCTCGAATTATCAGAATCCGCAGTACAATCCTTGGTTATTCAACTTAGATGAAATATTTATAGTTCCGTTCATTGTTATACTACGAAATTCGAATGAAATCGAATCTGATTTCAATATTTCATATCTCTCCTTGTCCAATCCAAACAAAAGGTCCACATCTTTTTTTAGAATTAGTCTGTTTTTATTTTATGTTATTTCGTACCGTACAATTCCTTTAGTTTGCGGGATCATTTTCCCCTTACCCTAAGGGTAATGAAAAGAATTATAGAATGGATTGTTAATTATGCCAAGATCTCAGATAAATGCAAATTTTATTGATAAGACCTCTTCAATTGTGGCCAATATCTTATTACGAATAATTCCGACAACTTCCGGAGAAAAAAAGGCATTTACCTATTACAGAGATGGTGCGATTTGATTCTTTTTTTTTTTAGGTCCAGTATTACGAGAAAGAAAAGAGACATGGTTCGAGATAGAAAAAACCAAATTATTAAAATAAACCCACGCTTGGTGAAGGTGAAGTTTGTAGATAGAACAATTCCTTCTGTCGTGTATCCTCGATTGATGCAGCCTCGGATGCTTCAATTGTTGATTTTAGTATTTAGCGAAAGGTTACACCTATGGGTTCCGTATTGCGAGTCAATCCTACTCCACTAGTACCAATAGGCAGCATAGGGGAAGAAGCACTACACCTAGGAATCAACAACATGAAAACTTTGTTATAAATTACCCTTTTCCTTATCGGTATCGGGGCTAACAAGAATGGTTGGGACAACAAACATCCATCTCGTTCGTACTTTGGGTATCCGTATAACCATCAAAGATCGTTGAAGTGACTAATTCCTGGAAATAGGGGGCGTTGAGGACAAAGAAATTGTTGGAGTTACCATTTCCATCTAGTACTAATACAGTTGGTGTTAATAAACAACCTCTTGCAGGAAGGCTGGCTAGAGATTTCTTGTAAAAATACTAGCTCCTTTCAGTTCATAATGAGAATAGTCAAATTTGAATTTCATGGATTATTTCCCTTAGTACTATGCGCAGAAAGAAGGGAGGAGCCATATGAAATGAAAATCTCACGTACGGTTCTGGAACGGAGATTCTTTGAATAGAATGAACGACCGTAACGGATGTTGGCTCAATCCGAAGGAAATTATGCGGAAGCTTTACAAAATTATTATGAAGCTACGCGACCAGAAATTGATCCCTATGATCGAAGTTATATACTCTATAACATAGGACTTATACACACAAGCAACGGAGAGCATACAAGGGCTTTGGAATATTATTTCCGGGCACTGGAACGAAACCCATTCTTACCACAAGCTTTTAATAATATGGCCGTGATCTGTCATTACGTGCGACTATCTCTACTATAGAAAGAAGGAAAAAAGATCCAATTA